ACAATGGACGCCGTTTATTCTTATTTTTTCGTATTTTGATTTTTCTTGAGTTGAAAACAAAAAAGTCGGATTATACGTGAAATCTTTTTTGGAATTGTATATTCAATGATTCACTAACCGTAATGAAATCTCAAATCATAATAAAATATATTATCTATATTTTAGAATAGAATTCTAATAGAATATTTAGAAAAAAAGAAAAAGCGGGTAGCGGGAATCGAACCCGCATCGTTAGCTTGGAAGGCTAGGGGTTATAGTCGACGTCGATTCAGTGCTTTGAACGTCTCTAATTCAAAACCGAACATGAAACTTTGGTTTCATTCGGCTCCTTTATGGAAGGAGAGTAAATTCTTAGATCTAAGATGTGAACAAAATGAACAAAATTATACCCATAACACCTACGTCAGCTTTTTATTTGAATACAAAAAAATGAATTGCTTTCTAGATGATCCTTCTAGGAGAAGGTGATTTTGACAATCTTTCTAGTTACTTCGTTCTCTATTTCTATTTCAGAGGATCCTAAGGAAAAGGATTTTTTTCCACCGAGCTAAAACAATACGCCGATGTCTCTAGTAAACCAAAGTCATCGCTGAATAGCTATTTTGCTCCAATTTCTTTTTTTAGAAAGAAAAAATGGAGGATTTAGTTACGATTAGAAATCGATCTTTTATCTTTAGCCATGGATCTTTTACTCATACTTATTCAATTGTAAGTCTTGGTCCAATTCAAAAATTATGTTTCGCAATTTCATAATCCAACTTTTCCATTTAATTTATAAGTGATTCATGGATACAAATCACGAGAATCCGTATTTTTTTCTCGAATTTCTTATTGAGAGGTAAAGGATTAAACCCTTTTAAGAAATAAAGTTTTTGATCGGAATATGAATAAAACCGAAAGACCCTTTAACTATTAGGGGTTAATAGAACGAATCGCACTTTTACCACTAAACTATACCCGCTACAATATGATTATTGTATACAAATGGACCTTTTGTCTAGCAAGATAATTGAGCATGATCAAGATAGGATTATCAAAGAATTGTCAAAATGTAGAGTGCTGGACTTTTTCACGAGTAGATTCAAATTTAATGAGATTTGGAAAAGAGGCTCCATTTAATTATTTATTTAAATATTTATTGAAATTTAATTCAAAATTGAAATTAAAGTTAAATAAATAAAGTTTTCTCTTTTGCTGAAGAAGTTAGATACGGATCAAAAAAACACTAAAATCATAACGGAAAAAATGTATTGTGGAAGAATTGATAGTTTCTTTTTTAGTTCGGGTAAAATAGAATAAGTATAACAAGAAAAGAATGTAAATAGTATTTCTTCTTTATTGTCGTTGCTTGAATATTTTATATTCAATTGAATATAATTATAATATATATAATAAAAAGTCCTTTTTGCTTTCAAATCAGATAAATCATTATTTATCTATAATTCTAATTTGTTGGAACAAAAAAAAAAGAGCCCGGCTAGGTACTGACCAGGCCGGGCCGTGAGAATAAGAAGGGCCTTTCGAACAAAATCAACACAAAGAGGTCTTGGTTATTTTTTTTAGTTCGATTGTTGGCGCGGTCGAGTCCATCTTTTAGATATTAGATAAAGGAAATTCCTGATTCGTGGATCTCTCTATATAGAAATAATAGAATAGAGAAAGAAAAGAGATAAAAAAAAACTCTTTAGATTATGTGTAATGTAGTAATTCTCTTTTTCAATCGGGAGAGATGGCTGAGTGGACTAAAGCGTCGGATTGCTAATCCGTTGTACGAGTTATTCGTACCGAGGGTTCGAATCCCTCTCTTTCCGTTTCCGTTGATGACTTTATTTATTTATATAACTTTAATTTATTTATATTATTTTTGATTTCTTTTTTTTTTTCAAATTTTGAAAATCTTAGTGAAACGTGTGAATAGATAAAATCCTAAGAAAATTTGAAAATTAACCAAGGAAACCTTTTGTATTTTATTCTTCACGTCCAGGATTACGCCCCGGATCATTAGATAGGAATCCAAAGATAAAGAGAGAAACAAAAAATATCACTACGGTATAAACGAAGAGTTTCAGAGTAAGCATTACACAATCTCCAAGATGATTTTTTAGAAAAAAAAAGAAAATAGATCTTCCATTTTTCTACCACATATCCTATTTTGATACCAAGAAATGAGGTTTTTTCTAGAAATGTATTGTCACAAATGCATTTGTTTTTCATTAAAAAATTGCGTTTATATCCAAATTTAGATATTGTGAGAGACCCTAATAGGGTTAGGGTCTTTGACTGGATGGCTGGAAGGCTCAAAAACGAGGAAATGGGGGTAAGCCTGATTTATGGCGACTATCCACGAATTTCAATGTATGAATCAGGGATTTATACTATAAAACTTATCTGATTTTATTTTATCAATTGTTAGAATTTTTTCTCGAGGAAATCATGCATTTTCTAGGATATTATTATTTAGGATCTTATCGAAAACTTACAGCAGCCTGCCAAACAAAAGCTAAGAGAAAAAAAAACAGAGGTATGACTGGCATAACATCTACGATTGGATTCAAAAAAGCATAGGCTTCAGGCAATTTGCCGAAGAAAAAACTACTCGAATAAAGGGGCGAATTAATACAAATACAGATCAAACTAACGATATTAAGCATAACAGACATTTTGTTCTTGGAGATAATTGCATTTTGGTTGCCTTTTTGATATAAGGAAAAAGAAAGTAAGGTAAGATAGACAAAAATCCTTCTTTTCTTTGAATCCATCCAACCAAAAATTCTCCAATTCTCAAAGGAGAATAGAAGAAATCATACTTTCATACAATATCTTAATTGAATTCTATGTAATGATCAATAAATTAAGTTGAATTCTGTATCTATATGTATCAAAATCCTAGTACCGGTCTATTCTATTATTCTATAGATATAGAAGATCTATATTCTATAGATAGATTCTCTATCTAGATATATATTTAGATATTTATTTGGGCTGTAGTTGACAAACAACCAATAACAGTATTATTGTTTCTTAGTGTCGATTAGCAATCGAAATGGGGCGTGGCCAAGTGGTAAGGCAACGGGTTTTGGTCCCGCTATTCGGAGGTTCGAATCCTTCCGTCCCAGCGCGGATCCACTTTTTATACTGCATTATTCCCATATAAACTATATCATAATATAAAAAAAAGTGGGGGGTGGATAGGCATAGGCTATATTAATTAGAAATTTAAGCATCTGTGTCTGCTTGAATTTCATTAACAAATGATCAAGTTCCATGTTCTATAGTATGGTATTTATACTATATCTATAACAAACAGTGACAATTGTTCAGTCTATCTGATAGATATGAGAAACCTTCCCTATTTTTTTTTCGATTTTGATTTTCGTAATCTTATTAAAAAAATCAAAATTCAAATCTTAACTTACATTATTTTTTCTACATCTCATTCTCATGAAAAAAAATGGATTTCTTTCTTTTTTTCTTTGATCTATTTCAAATTTTTATTTGAAATTAGTGATGAGTCAATTCAAAAAGAAAGACTGATCTTCCTATAAAGATCAAAGGCGATGCTTTTTGTCCAATTTTCTTCAAATCCAATCAAATTAAATAATGATGTTTAATTTAAATTAAATAGTGAATTTCACTTAGAAAAATTTTTAATGATTTGGAATCTTTGAAAAAGTAGAAAATCATTTAATTTATCCTATTAAGTCACTTGAAAATGTAGATTCAAAAACTTATTCATTTTTATTTATATTAATATATATCTATAATTATTATTAATATAAATTAATATTATTTTAATTTAATTATTTTATTTATATATTTCTATATATAGATTTCTTTTTTCTTTCTATTATCTATATATTCTATTAGTAATTAGTATGTTAAATATGTTCAAAATGTTGTCTTACTAAGATTTTTTCAGAAAAATCTTGTTTCATATATTCATATATAGAAGAAAAGGTATAGATTACGATGTCTATGGACAGCTGAACCGATGACTATTCATGATTCCATGATTGAATCAATTCCATACCGGTATACCGGTTCCAAATTAGAGGAATGTTATGGTAAAACTTCGTTTGAAACGATGTGGTAGAAAGCAACGTGCGACTTGAAGGATATGACCCATTGTGGATTTTTACATCCATCATTTTAAATTTGTCTAGGAATGAGGTGCTCTTGGCTCGACATTGTTTGTTCTGTTACACTTGAACCCTTCATTTTTTGTCGGGTTGTAATGTAAATAGTCCATGATGGAGCTCGAACAGAAAGTATTAATTCATTTCTCAGGGGCAAGGATCTAGGGTTAATGCCAATCAACTGGAACAACTTCGTAAATATATGGAAAATTGAAAGGATCCAATTCGAGCAAGTTTCCAATTCAAAAGCAAAACTTGTTGAAATTGATCCAAAAATTTCGATTCAATGTGTATCATGCTAGAATCAACCATCCATAGGATTCTATGATAGAAAGAAATCAAAAAGGGTATGTTGCTACCACTTTGAAAGGATTAAGAAGCACCGAAGTAATGTCTAAACCCAATGATTAAAAATAAGAATAAAGGGTTTAAAAACAAGGAAACACCCTTTGTAATTGTTAATTCTCTCGATAGTCTCAATAACTGGATCCGACTAAAGAATCCAAATAGAATTTGAAATAGTTTAATCGGGATAAACGAAAGGGAGTAAAGACTACTCAATAAATGAAATTGACTAAAGATTTTCCTTTGAGCTATTTAAGAGTTATCCGATTTGAGTTATGAGTACGAACTGTTTCTTTTTCATTTTTCAAGAAGAAAAAGACTGAAATCATAGTCTAATTGATATTCATTTTATAGGTCCATTTGTCATTTAATTTCTTATTTATTAGAATTAGATACATAGGCAAAACTTCGAATTAAATCATTTTTTCTCGAGCCGTACGAGGAGAAAACTTCCTATACGGTTCCAGGGGGGGTATTGTTCATCTATATCTATCCCAATGAGCCGTCTATCGAATCGTT